AATAAAGTAAGCTAATTCAAGCTAGTGGGTTCATACCCCAAAAATGAAATTTTCCTTTATTAATTTTTTTTAAATTATTTATATTATGAATATTAATAATTACTATTATTATTTCAATATCTTCTAAATTTTGATTTCTTTATTGATTAATAATAGAAATAAATTTAATAATATTTATTCCCATTTTAAATAATAAAAAAATTTATTCGTGTAATTCAATAATATCATATTTTATTATTCAAAGAATTTCTTCTTCTATTTTTTTTTTTGGATCAATTATATGATTTTGTCAAAACCTCTTTTTTTTTAAAAACTTAATTATTATTTCTATTTTAATTAAACTTGCAATATTTCCATTTCATTCATGATTATTAATAATTAGAGAAACTCTCAATTTCTTTTCTTTAAGATTAATATTAACTATACAAAAAATAATCCCCCTTTTATTTTTATCAAAAATTTCTGAAAAATTATTAATTATTATGGCTATTATATCCTCAACTTTTGGGTCCATTTTAATAATCAATTTAAAATTAACTCGAAAAATTTTAATTTCTTCTTCTATTTCTCATTTAGGATGAATTTCAATTTTAATTAGATTTAAATCTAAATTTTGATTTATTTATATAATTATATATTCATATATTATTATTAAGCTTTTCCATAATTTCAATAAAAATAAAATTTATTCAATAAATAATATTTTAAATAAAAATTATTCTAATAATGAAATAATTAATTATTTTTGTATAATATTATCATTAGGAGGAATCCCCCCATTTTTAGGCTTTTTCATAAAATTATTTTCGATAATTATTATTTTAAAATATTCTTTTTATATTATAATTATTTTGATTATATCTTCTTTATTAAATATTTTTATTTATATTCGAATAATTATACCTTTTTTAATCTTTAAGAAAAACTTAATAAAAAAAATGATTTCACCTAAAAATTTCTGAAAAATTATTTTTAATTTAAATTTATTTTTTTTAATTTTCGTCTTAAATTTTAGAATATATTAAGATTTTAAGTTAAAAAACTATTTACCTTCAAAGTAAAAATTACTTTTATGTAAATCTTAAATTTTAGTAAAGAGGTAAATACCTTTAAATAAATTTACAATTTATCGCCTAATTTCAGCCACTTTACCGCGATGAATATTTTCTACTAATCATAAAGACATTGGTACAATATATTTAATTTTTGGGAGATGAGCAGGAATAATCGGTTTATCAATAAGAATTCTAATTCGAATAGAATTAAGACAGCCTGGTAGCATAATTAATAATGATCAAGTATATAATACAATTGTAACATCTCATGCCTTCATTATAATTTTTTTTATGGTCATACCAATTATAATTGGAGGCTTTGGTAATTGATTAATTCCGATTATATTAGGAGCTCCAGATATAGCATTTCCTCGTATAAATAATATAAGTTTTTGATTATTACCTCCTTCTTTATTCTTATTAATAAATTCATCATTAGTAGAAAGAGGAGCAGGAACAGGATGAACAATTTATCCACCATTATCCTCTAATATTTCACACTACGGACCTTCAGTAGATATAGTAATTTTCTCTCTTCATTTAGCTGGTGTATCTTCGATTCTTGGTTCAATTAATTTTATTACTACAATTTTTAATATACGAATATTAGGAATAACTATAGAACGAATACCTTTATTTGTTTGATCAGTTCTAATTACCACTATTTTACTTCTTTTATCCTTACCTGTTCTTGCTGGTGCAATTACAATATTATTAACCGATCGAAATTTCAATACCTCGTTCTTTGATCCATCAGGAGGTGGAGATCCTATTTTATATCAACATTTATTTTGATTTTTTGGTCATCCAGAAGTATACATTTTAATTTTACCTGGGTTTGGAATAATTTCTCAAATTATTTGCTTTTATACCGGAAAAAAAGAACCATTTGGAAATATAGGCATAATCTATGCAATATCAGCAATTGGTTTATTAGGTTTTATTGTATGAGCACATCATATATTTACAGTTGGAATAGATGTAGATACACGAGCATATTTTACTTCAGCTACTATAGTTATTGCAGTACCAACTGGTATTAAAATTTTCAGATGATTAGCAACTCTTTATGGTTCAAAAATTAAATTTAATAGTCAAATTCTTTGAAGAATAGGTTTTGTATTTTTATTCACAATAGGAGGATTAACTGGAATTATATTAGCTAATTCTTCAATTGATATTATTCTTCACGATACTTATTATGTAGTAGCTCATTTCCATTATGTATTATCAATAGGAGCAGTATTTGCAATTATAAGAGCAATAATTCATTGATTTCCAATATTTTTTGGCTTAAGATTTAATTCAATTTTAACAAAAACACAATTTTTTATTACCTTCATTGGAGTAAACTTAACTTTCTTTCCCCAACATTTTTTAGGTTTAAGAGGAATACCTCGACGATATTCAGACTACCCAGATTTTTTTATAAAATGAAATTTCATATCATCAATAGGATCAATTATCTCTTTATTGGGTGTAATTTTTATAATTATTATTATTTGACAAGCAATTTTAAATAAAAAAACATTACTATCTTCTCAATTTTCCAATTCCTCTATAGAATGAATATTAAATATTCCTCCTTCAGATCATACTTTTAATCAAAATAATATAATTATTAAATAACTTATGCCAATTTGATCTACAATTTCATTTCCAGATAGAAATTCCCCTATTATAGAACAAATAATATTTTTTCATGATCATTCAATACTAATTATTACTATAATTACTATCATTACTTTTTACATAATTATTAACATTTCAATTAATAATTTAACTTCTCGATTTATAATAGAAAGACAAGAAATTGAAATTATTTGAACCATCATTCCTGCAATTACATTAATTTTCATTGCAATACCATCTTTACATTTATTATATTTAACCGATGAATTATTCATTTCACAAATCAGAATTAAAATTTTAGGTCATCAATGATATTGATCATATGAATATTCAGAATTTAATAAAGAATTCGATTCATTTATAATTCCAGAAGAAGAAATATTAATAAATTCATTCCGGCTCATTGATACAGACAATAAAATTTTTATTCCTTTTAAAACAGGCATTAAATTTTTAATTTCATCAGCAGATGTAATTCACTCATGAACAATTCCTTCTCTTGGGATTAAAATAGATGCAATCCCAGGACGTCTCAATCAATGTTTTTCAATATCTAACCGCCCCGGTTTATTTTTTGGACAATGTTCAGAAATTTGTGGAGCCAATCATAGTTTCATACCAATTTCAATAGAAATTATATCAACTAAAAATTTCATTAAATGTATAAATTCAATTTCATTGAATGGCTGAAAATTAAGCAATGGTCTCTTAAACCAATTTATAGTAATTGTACTTTCAATGTAAAAACTAGTTAAAATCAATAACAAAAGAATGTCATTCTTTAATTACAAAAGTGTTTTTTAATTCCACAATTTTTCCCTATAAATTGAATCTTAATTTCACTTTCAATAATAATAATTTTTATTATTTTAAATATTTTTTTTTTTTATTTTATAATTTCATATAAATTCTCATATTTCTTTTTTAACAAATATAAAAATATTTTCTTTAAATGGTAAATAATCTATTTTCCATTTTTGATCCATCAACAACTCAAAATTTTAATTTAAATTGATTAACCTTAATTATAATTTGACCTTTTATTCCAAATACCTTCTGATTTTCATCTTCTCTTTTAGTAATTTCTTGAAAAAAACTTTTAAAAAAATTTTTTCAAGAAATTACTAATAGTTTAAAAGTTAAAAAACATAAGTTTATTATTATAATTTATTTAATTTTCATAATAATTGTTATTTCTAATTTGATTGGATTATTACCTTATATATTTACTAATACTAGTCATTTAGTATTTTGCATATTCTTAGCTTTTCCTTTTTGATTTGCTTTGATGTTTTTTGGAATTTTAAATAAAATTAATAAAATAATAATTTATTTTGTTCCTAAGGGTAGACCTATTTTTCTTAGTTTTTTTATAGTAATTATTGAATCAATTAGAAATTTTATTCGTCCGATTACTTTATCTATTCGATTAATAGCTAATATAGTTAGTGGTCATTTATTAATTCATTTATTGTCTTCGTTATTAAATTTAAATGTTTTTTCAAAAATAATATTTCCTATTTTTTTGTTTCTTATAATTTTAGAAATAATAGTAGCTGTTATTCAAGGAATTGTATTTATTATTTTAATTACTCTTTTTCTTAATGAAATTTAAATTAATGATATATCATCCTTTCCATATAGTAGAAAAAAGCCCTTGACCTTTAACAAGGTCTATATCAGCTTTTTGTATAATTATAGGTATTTTAAGTTATTTAAACAATAAAGGAAATAATTTATTAATAATATCAGTAATTTGTTTAATCATATCAGCTTATCAATGATGACGAGATATTTCTCGTGAAGCTTCTTTTCAAGGTTATCATACAAAATTAGTTTTAATTGGATTAAAAATTGGAATATTATTATTTATTTTATCTGAGATTTTTTTTTTTCTTTTTTTTGAGCTTTTTTTTCATATAAGTCTTTCTCCTAGGATTGAAATTGGTTCGATTTGACCACCAAAAAATATTATACCTTTTAATCCTTTTGAAATTCCATTATTTAATTCTATAATCTTAATTTCTTCAGGAATTTCTGTAACTTGATCTCATTATTCTATTATAAATAAAAATTATTATATGGTTTTATTTTCATTAAAGATTACTATTTTTTTAGGTTTAATATTTACAATTTTTCAGCTTTGAGAATATTTTCAAGCATTATTTAGGATTTCTGATAGAATTTTTGGTTCAACTTTTTTTTTAACTACTGGCTTTCATGGAATTCATGTAATTATTGGCACAATATTTTTATTTATTTCAGATTTTCGAATTAATAATAATTTAATTTCATCTGAACATTTTTTTGGCTTTGAAGCATCTATTTGATACTGACATTTTGTAGATGTTATTTGATTATTTTTATTTACTTTTATATATTGATGAATTTATTATTTAATTAATATAAAAAGTATATTTAATTTCCAATTAAAAAGTTTAATAAATAAATTAAATAATTTTAAGAAAAATTTTAATAATAACAATATTAATTTTAATATTTTTGTTTTTTTTTTTTATAAAATTTAAAAATATTTTATCTAAACATAAATTTTCTCCTTTTGAATGTGGTTTAGATCCTTTTTCGTCTTCCCGAGTTCCTTTTTCATTAAAATTTTTTATTATTGGTATTATCTTTTTAGTGTTTGATATTGAAATTATTTTAATTATCCCTTTTCCAATTTTAGTTTTAAATAAAAATTTCTCAATTTTTTTTTCTTTTTTTTTAATTAATTTATTAATATTATTAGGTTTAATTTATGAATGAAAAATAGGAATAATTGATTGATTAAAATAGAAAAGTATTTAAAATTAATAAACTCTAATTTGCATTTAGGAATTGAGATATCCTTTTCTATTTTAAATAAAGCGATAATTTGCGTTTAGTTTCGGCCTAAATTTTGATTAAAATCTATTTTTAATAGAAGCCAAAGTTTGAGGCTATTCACTGTTAATGAATTTAATGTTTTTCCTATTAAAGATTAATAAATTTAGGCTTCTAACCTAAAAATAATGAATTTCATTTAATCTTTTAATTAAATTTAAATGGTGTATTTTAAACACATAACATTTTCATTGTTAAGTATATTAAATATTTAAATAATTCCAAAAATTGATACAAAAAAGATTTGTGTATAAAGATGTTAGCAAAAAAATTAAAAAAAAAGTAATAATACTTCTAGGTAAAATTATTTTTCATGCTATAATTATTAATTTATCATATCGAAAACGTATAAAAGTTCCTCGAACAATAATAAATAATAACATTAAAATTAAAGTTATTGTTATAATTTTAGAAAATCCTATAAATAAATAATTTGAAAAAAGTCTTAAAAATATAATTCTTCCGTATTCTGCAATAAAAATAATAGCAAATAATCATGATCCATATTCAATATTAAAACCTGATACTAATTCTGATTCTCTTTCAGCTAAATCAAATGGAGTTCGGTTTGTTTCTGCTAAACAAATAAATATTCAAATTAATAAAGTGAAAAAAAATCCATAAATAATTATAAAATTCTCTTGAAATATTAATAATATTTTAATATTAAATCTTTGAGGAAAGAAACATAATCTTATTATTAGTATTGCTATTCTTACTTCATATGAAATGATTTGAGCAAAACCTCGATATCTTCCAATTAAGGAATATTTGGAATTTGATGATCATCCACTTAATAAAATTGAATAAGCTCTTATTCTTGAAATACATAAGAAAAAAATAAATCTTATTTCCAAAAAAATTATTTTTCTTTTTAAATAAAATATTATTCATAATAATATCATTATTATAATTCTTATGATGGGAGAAATGATATAAATGATCATATTTATATAATACATATAGTTTATTTCCTTTGTAAATAATTTAATTGCATCTCTTATTGGTTGAAATATTCCTATAAAACCTACTTTATTTGGCCCTTTGCGAATATGAATATACCCTAAAATTTTTCGTTCTAATAAAGTAAAAAAGGCAATTCTAATTAAAATTGAAATTAAAATTAAAAAGAAAATCATAAAATTTAAAATTATTAAAGGAATTTTAATTCATAAAGGAAGCTTAAATTCCTTACATTCATTCTGTCACTTTAATAATTCCAAAAATTGATACAAAAAAGATTAATTTTTAAAATTATTTTAATTTTTAATTCCTTTCGTACTAAAAAAATTTCTAAATAAATTTAGATAGAAACCAACCTGATTCACATCGGTTTAAACTCAGATCATGTAGGAATTTAAAAGTTGAACAAACTTATTAAATTAACTTCTTCATTAATCAATAATCCTAATCCAACATCGAGGTCGCAAACTATTTTATCTATAAGAGCTATTTAAAATTATTACGCTGTTATCCCTAGAGTATTTTTTCAGTTAATTATTAATAATAGGTCTTTTTTAAAAAAAGTTAAAAATATTTTTTAATCTCCCCAATTAAATTATATTAACAATAAATTATATTATTAAAACAATGAAAATTCTTAGGGTCTTCTTGTCTTAAATTTTTATTATTGTTTCTTCACTAATAAAAATAAGTTTAATTTTTATAATAAAAAAAGATATTTTTTGAATTTCCATTCTTTTAGCTTTCAATTAAAATCTTATTTCAATACCTTTGTATAGTCAAAATACTACAGCAATTTAAGTTTTCATTGAGCAGGAATTATATTTTTTATGATCAAAATACATTGTTTTTAATAAACAGTCAAAAAATTATATTGCTGAATTCTTTTATTATAATTAAATTTTTAACTTTTATGTTAATTTAATAATTATATATATATTATTTATACTAATATTTTCATATTTTAAAAAAATGAAAAGTTTTATTTTTTACTTAAAAAATTTTAATTTTTAGAAATTCAGCTAAATTATTTATAAAAATTTTTAGATAATTTTAATCTTTTTTTTTATATATTGTTAATTTTAAAAAAAAAATTAAAGCTTATCCCATAATTTTTCTTAAATAATATTATTTATTAAATTATTATTATTTAATAACTTTAAGTTTTTTTTTACAACTAGTTATCTTTAATTTTGTTAAGAATTTCACTTCTATAAAATTATTACATATTATTATGAAATATAATATTTATAAAAATATAGATCTATTAAATTCGAGAAAAATAAAAATTTTATTTTTTTTAAAAATCCCTAATGCTAAAGGTACTAAAAATAATTCTTCTTATTTTTTAAATATTTCCTTTTCAGTTTTAAATAAAATTTTATTATAAAAAAATTATTCTCATTAAAAAAAAGTGGTAATTTTACAAATTTTCATTGTAAATGAAATATCAAATTGATTTCATTTTTTTAAAACACTTTCCAGTATTTTAACTTTGTTACGACTTATCTTAATATAAAGAGTGACGGGCGATATGTACATATCTTAGAACTTTATTCAAATAATCATTTTAATAAAATTTTATTTTTAAATTCTATTTCTTTTCTTTCACTTTTTTTTCTAAAAAGAATTGTAATTCACTTCATTCATAAGTTTAAGCTGCACCTTGACTTAACTTTTTTTTTAATTTTAAAAATCAAAACAAAAAATATAATATTTTGTTTAAATAGTGGTATACAAACTGAATTAAAACTAACTTATGTAAGGTTAAGGTGTTTTATCCATTAAAGAGCAAATTCCTCTAAAGAGCTTAAGATACCGCCATAATTTTTTGTTTTGATTTTATTATTTAATAACAATATTTATTTCTTAATAATAGGGTATCTAATCCTAGTTTATAATTAAGAATTTTTTCTTTTATTTTTTAAATTTTAAAAAAAAATTTCACCTTCTTTTTAAATTAAAATTAATTAAAATAATTAAGAAAATTAAAAAAAAAAAATTCTTTTTGTATAACCGCTGTTGCTGGCACAAAATTTACTAGAAATTTAAATTAAATCTTAACAAAATTTTTTAATTGTTTTATAATTAAATCTTCTGATTCTTCTTTTTTAATTTTTTCATAAAGAATTTAATAGGTGTTTTCAATCAAACCAAACGTTAATTAACCTGATTATAAGGCATTTCATTTTACTGTCTCCACTAATTTTATTTTTTGTGCAAAACTCATGTCTATCGGTTATCTGGATATATAAAAGGAAGGTATGATAGGTTTTAATTGAAAATTGAAGGAACATTTGAATTCATTTTTATTGTAAGAATAGATGATTTCGTCTATTTTTTTTTCCGAATTTATTAGTCGTTAGATGTGTCTAAACTAAGATGACCCTTTGTTACATCTAGGCAGACCTTTAAATGTGACAGCCGGTTGTCGCCCCTTATTTAAAATAGATGTAATAATATATAAGCATTAATAGTATAATGCCTGAATAAAAGGGTTATCTTGATAGGATAAATAATGCATTTTAGCTTTTACTAACTTCAATAAAATTTATTTATTTCCTAAAAAATCAAAATTTTTTGTGCTTTACACCAAAAGTTAATTATCTTTAATTAAATTCTTTACATTTTCAATGTAATATTTTATAATATAAACTATAAAGATAAATAAAAATTATTAATAAAATTATTGCAAAAGACAAAACTAATTTATTAAATTGATATGAATTTAATAAATTAATATTAATAGATAAATATTTTAAGTTTTTGTCTAAACCTATTGGACCTAATATTTCTAGCCATTTTCAATCATATAATGTTATTTTTCTTAAAAACTTAAAATATTTTAAAAAAATTAAACTTGATAAAGAAGATAAATATCACATCTTATAAGAAAAAATAATTTTATTACTTTTTAAAAAAAATAAATTCCTTTTAATATTTAAATTATAAAAAAATAAAGAAATTATTCTTAATAATAAAATTATTATAATTTTAGAAAATTTTCTAATAAAAAATAATTTAGGTTCTTTAATTATAATTCAAACAAAAAAATTTCTGTAAATTAAAAGTATTAAAGATAAAAATATAATAGAATAATTTATTTCTTTTTCAAAATTTATATATAAATAATTATTATTAAGAATTGATTTTAAAATTAAAAAATAAAAAATTCGTAAAGAGTATAAATATGTTATAATTAATCCAATAATAAATATTATTAAAATAATAATATTTATCGATTTAAAAAAAAAAAATTCTACTATTAAATCTTTTGAAAAAAATCCTCCAATAAAAGGAAATCCTATCAAAGAAAAAATTGAAATTATCATACATCTATTAACATGTGGATTACAATAAGCAATATTTCTCAATATACGGATATCTTGATTTCCATTTATTAAATGAATTATTAAACCTGAACATAAAAATAATATTGATTTAAAAATTGCATGAATTACTAAATGTAAAAATGCTAATTCTTTAAAGTTTATTCTTAAAATAAGTATCATTATTGATAATTGACTTAATGTAGAAAAAGCAATAATCTTCTTAAAATCCATTTCAAAAAAAGCATTAATTCCTGATATAATTAATGTTAATAATGAGATTTTTATTAAAAAATTAGAATATTCTTGAATATTAAATAAAAAGTTTAAGCGAATTAAAATATAAACTCCAGCAGTCACTAAAGTTGATGAATGAACTAAAGAGGAAACTGGTGTTGGGGCTGCTATTGCAGCTGGCAATCAAGCAGAAAAGGGGATTTGAGCTCTTTTAGTTAAAGCAGCTAATAAAATAAAATTTCCACAAATTATTTCTATTCAATTTTCGGTTAACACATCAAAAGAGCCAAAATTTAAAAAAAAAATAATTGATAAAATAATTATTACATCACCTACTCGATTTCTAATAATTGTAATTATCCCTGAATTAAAAGAATTTGTTCTTTGATAATAAATAACTAGACAATAAGAAACTAAGCCTAAACCATCTCAACCTAAAATTATTATAATTATATTAGGTATAGAAATTAATAATACTATTGATAAAACAAATAATACAATGATATAACAAAAACATTGCTTACTTTTATCTAATTTTATATAACCATTTCTATACACAATAACTATTCTAGAAATTATTAAAACAACTCTAATAAATAAATTTCTAATTCAATCTAACAAAAAATAAATTTTTAATTCAATTAATCCAATATTTCCTAATAAATACTCAATTACTAAAAGATTTAATTTATAAAAACAAATTATAAATATTCAAAAGAATAAAACTCTTAAAGAAAAGAAAAAAGAACCTCATATTAAAAAAATTATTTAATGAATAATCATCTATATTTCCACAAAATATTATTTTTACTTAAACTAATTAAATATAATCATTCAATAAAAAAATTCATTTTTAAAATTCATATAAAAATTGGTATAATATGAAGAAAAATTAAATAATATTCTCGAACTCGAATAAAATTTATTCTTCATACAATTCATCCTAATCCATGATTAACATAACTATATATATAAATTGAATAACAAGCTCTTATAAAAATAATTAATATAATTGGAAAGGCAAAAAATATTCTATACTTTAAAATTCTTATTATAATTAAAATTTCACCTATTAAATTTATTGATAAAGGTGCTGATATATTAACTGCTCTTAAAATAAATCATATTAACGTTAAAGATGGAAAAAATTTTATTGATCCTTTAACTAAAATTATTCTACGAGTATAAAATCGTTCATATAATAAATTAGCTAAACAAAATAATCCAGACCTACAAAGACCATGACCAATTATTAATAATAAAATTCCATAACAACTATAGTTGAATATAGTTAAAGTACCTGTTAAAACAATTCCTATATGACATACAGAAGAATAAGCAATTAAGGATTTTAAATCAACTTGAAATATACATAAAATTCTAACAATTATTCTTCCACAAATTGATACAATTATCAATAATCAATTAAATAACAATAAATCAACAATCAAAAAACTTTTAAACCGAAAAATTCCATAAATACCTAACTTTAATAAAATTGCAGCTAATATCATAGATCCTGAAATTGGTGCTTCAACATGAGCTTTGGGTAATCAAAGATGAAATAAGAATATTGGAATTTTTACTAAAAAACCAATAAGCATTAAAATAAATTTATAGCCTAATTTTAAGAAAAATCATTCTATATATATATATGATAATGAGATTTTACCATAAATTATTATCATTATTAATAAAGGAATTGATCCTAATAATGTATAAATAAATAAATAAATAGCTGCTTGAAATCGCTCAGGTTGGTTTCCTCAACCAAAAATTATTATGATTATTGGAAATAAAGTACACTCAAAAAAAAAATAAAAATACAATAAATTCATAATTGAAAAACAATTGATTAATATAAATATTATTAATAAAATATAAAAAATAAAACTTTTATTTATAAAATTATTTTTAATTCTAGAAATTATCATTAAAATTGAAATTCAAATTGTTAAACTAATTATTATATTTCTTATTAAATCTAAATAAAAAAAAAATCTATTAATTTCTCTTGAGCCTAAAATAAATATTATGCTTATAATAAATAAAAATAATAATATAATAATAATTTGAAAATTATTTAATAAAAAAAAAGAACATAAAATTAAAAAAGAAATTATAATAAATTTTAACATTTAATTATATTTATGGAATTAATTATTTCATTTCCATAAAAGTATCTTATTATAATTAATAATCTTAAACCTAATGCCCTTTCACAAACAATTATTACTAAAAATATTAAAAAATTAATAATTGTCAATCTCATCAAAATTAGAATTATTAATAAAGATAAATAAATAAATTCCATTCTTATTAGCAATATTAAAATATGAAATCGATTAAAAATTAAAGAAAATAAACCTATTAAATATAATAATGAAATAATCATTAACATAAGTTAAAGTAGTTTAATATAAAACATTGATTTTGTAAATCAAAAATAAAAATTCTTTAACTTCAGAAAAGGAATTCCCCATAAATTTCCAAAATTTATATACTTAAATATACTATTTTCTGAAATTAAATTTCTTATTTTTTTTTCAACTAGAATAATTTTCATATCTCATCCTTTGTTAATATTATTATCAGTAATACTATTAACCTTATTTTTATCAATAATCTTTTATTATTATACTACTTTATCAATTTTATCATTAATAATAATTATTTTAATTCTTGGTGGAATAATAATTATTTTCATATATATAGTAAGACTTATTCCAAATCAAAAAATTCATTTTAATAAAAAAATAACAATAATTATCTCTTTAGTGATTATTATAATTTCAATCAATATTAATTTTCAATTAAAAATCAATATCAATTTTTTTATAAAAATATATTTTAATACATATGTTAATATTATGATTATAATAATATTATATTTAATTATTACTCTTACTGTAATTATAAGAAACTCAAATTCCTTTAATTGTCCTATATCTTTAAAATAAATTATTTAATGATAATTAAATTAATCAATTCAATAAAAAATTTACCTACTCCATCAAATCTATCACTTTTTTGAAATATAGGATCTTTATTAGGAATTTGCTTAATTATTCAAATTTTAAGTGGTTTACTTTTAGCTATAAATTTCTCTAGAGATGTATTAACATCTTTTATAATAGTATCTTATATTCAACGGGATGTTAATTATGGATGATTAATTCGATTAATTCATTCTAATGGAGCCTCATTTTTCTTTTTCTTTATTTATATTCATATGGCTCGAGGAATTTATTATTCCTCTTTTTTTTTTTTAAAAGTGTGAATATCTGGAATTATAATGCTTCTTATATTAATAATAACAGCATTTTTAGGTTACATTTTACCTTGAGGTCAAATATCATTTTGAGGTGCTACAGTAATTACTAATTTAATTTCTGCTATTCCTTATTTAGGAAAAATAATTTTATATTGAATTTGAGGGGGATTTTCAGTTGATAATAGAACTTTAATTCGTTTCTTTTCTTTACATTTTATTTTTCCTTTTATACTATTAATTATAATAATAATTCATATTATTTTAATCCATGAAAAAGGATCTTCTAATCCTTTGGGTATTTCTATTAATATTGATAAAATTCCTTTTCATCCATATTTTACAATTAAAGATTTTATAGGTTTTTTTTTTTTCTTCTTTATTTTTATAATTATTATCATACAATTTCCCTATAATCTAATAGACGCAGAAAATTTCAACATAGCTAATCCTATAACAACACCTGTACATATTCAACCAGAATGATATTTTTTATTTGCTTATGCAATTTTACGATCTGTACCTAATAAATTAGGAGGAGTTTTCTCTTTAATTTTATCTATTTTAATTATATTATCTTTCCCCTTCACAATAAGAAATAAATTCTCTTCCTTTTATTTTAATTTTAAAAAAAAAATAATTTTTTGATTTTTTGTTAATATATTTTTAATTTTAACTTATTTAGGGATAATACCTATTGAATATCCATTTATTTTTATAAGACAATTTTCAGCTTTCTTTTATTTTACTTTTTTTATCATTTTACCTTTAATTTAAGACTTTTTAACTATAAATAAGTATATATTTTGAAAATATATTAAAGAAAAAATTTTCTATGAGTCTTTTCAAATGAATTTCTTCATAATTAAATTCTAAATTTAACACAATGTTCTGTCAATTTGAAAATAAAATTTTATTTTAAAATTTTATTTTTTGTGCAAAACTCATGTCTATCGGTTATCTGGATATATAAAAGGAAGGTATGATAGGTTTTAATTGAAAATTGAAGGAACATTTGAATTCATTTTTATTGTAAGAATAGATGATTTCGTCTATTTTTTTTCCGAATTTATTAGTCGTTAGATGTGTCTAAACTAAGATGACCCTTTGTTACATCTAGGCAGACCTTTAAATGTGACAGCCGGTTGTCGCCCCTTATTTAAAATAGATGTAATAATATATCAAATAATAATATACAAATTAAATCTTAAAAAAATTAAACTGCAAATTTAATTGAGAATTAATCTAAGATTTTTA